GACTTGAACCCGGAACTCGTGGGTTGGGGTAGAAAGGGTCCTTGTTCAAATTCTCGAATTCAGTTACGTAGAATTGAAGTATTAAATGAATCGGTACAATCCAAAGGGGGGAATCAAACCCACCTCCCGCCCGTGCTTGCATTTTGCATTGCATAGCGCTTTCCCTATGTATCCATAGAAAATGCAGTTGATTCCCTAGGCCTAGGACTCCCCCTTAATAAAGGCGAGAGGTTCGCTCTTAATCAAAGAGCAAAAAACCATTCATAATTGAAATACCTGAATAGAAGAATGCTTTTTTTTGTATCTCTTCATCCTCTTTCTCATCCTTTAAGGGGGATCTCCCCCCCCATTGCCATTGTCTCTCTAATCATTAATCATTCCTGATGGATCAGATCATTCATATAAAGAATATCCAAATACCAAACCCGTGCTTTAGACGATAACCTTCGCCAAGGGAGAGGGTCTCTTGAGAAGATCAAGGAAAGCGCTTGTTCTTCCTCGTTACTAAACTCTTCCAAGAGTGCCGAACCTAATTTTTTCAAAAAAGCACGGACCGTACTTTTGTGTTTACGAGCCAAAGTTTTCACACAAGAAAGTCGAAGTATATATTTGAGTCGATACAAACTTTTCTTTTTTGAAGACCCGCTGTGATAATGAGAAAGATTTCTGCACATACGCACAAATCGGTCAATAATCTCCGAATCGGATGAGTCGGCCCAAGTTGGCTTACTAATGGACTGCCCCCGCGGGTTACAAAATTGTGCTTTAGCCAACGATCCAATTAGAGAAAGAATTGGAAGTCTTGTTTCGACCTTATTCATAGCATTCTCTATTAGAAATGCATTTTCTACGACGCGACTCCGTACCACCAAAGGAATGGGTTGTACACTTAAAATATAACCCATAAAGGGAAGGGAGTGCTGGGAGAATTGGTTTCTATGGACCCCTCCGCGTTGCGATCCTACATCAAAATGACATTGCCACAACTTGAGAAGATAATCTTTCCATTTCTTCATCAGAAAGGGCCTATCCTTTAAAATCAGAATCGATTTTCCTTGATATCTAACATAATGAAGGAAGGGGTCCTTAAAAAAGTGCAGAATGCGCTCCAAATCATTTCCAAAGATAGAGGAACCTTCCATCTTTTCATAGAAAACAATACGCTCGAGAAAGATTGCAGAAGATGTTGATCGTAAATGGGAAGATTTCCTCTGAAGAAAAAGGAGGATGGATTCATATTCACCTACATGAGAATTATATAGAAAGAGGAAGAATCTTGCATTTTGTTTTGAAAAAAAAGAACGAGGCCTCTTCGGAATAAGAAGACTATTCAAAGTCCAACACTCATAGAGAAAGAACCGTAAAACATGCAGGAAGGGGGCGTCTTTCACCCAATAACGAAGAGCTTCCACCAGGATTTCCAGATGGGCCGGGTGGGGGATTCGTACCTCTGACACCAAATGGAAATGGGAGCATGCATCCTCTAAAAAGGGAAATATTGACTGGATTGATCCTAAATGAAGAGATTGGGCGATTTCTTCCCCTTCGAAAGAAGAGACTGATTGAAGAAAAAGGGGAATTTCCGCAATCTCGGCAAAGCCCTCTGATAGCATTTGCGAATACAAATTCTTCTTGTGCCCCAAAAAGGGATTTTGGTTCGAATCATTGGGACAAATGCCCAAAAGGCTCTGTTGATCCATTCGAGCAATTAAACGTTTCACAAGGAGTGAACTGGATTTCTTATCATAATGGACCGCCTCCAACCAAAGGGATCGATTGAAAGCATGATCATGCGCAAGTGCATAAATAGACTCCCGAGCAATAAGGGGGTATAGAAAAGCATGCTGCCGAGAGCGATCAAATTGAAAATATCCTTGGAATTCTTCCATTTGAAACTCACTTGGAATTGAACCGAGCGCGGGGAATTGGTTGGAGTCTCAAATGATACATAGTGCGATACCGTTAAAACAAGGTATTTGTCTTATCTTAGGGGAAACCAAAAGCGGGTACAAGTCGACTCATCCACGCATTCTCTATCCTCCCCCTTTCCTTTATGCTTTCCTTTCATTTGTTTGGATACCAAGATGCTTCGAAATCCTTTCGTTTCGAAACTCGATCGCTTTTTTGATTTTCGAAAAAAAACCTTATCTTTATCAATAGACTGCTTTTTCCACACATCCAGCTTCAACCCCTAATGGGACTCGCTAATATTGAATAGTTCCAACTCCGAAAAAACCGACAATCCACCCATGGGTCATGGGAAAGGACCCGCCCACCCGAGATCGAGATAGTAATAGATTTTGCACTTTTCATTTGGATCGAGGAATCATTCAAATAAAGAAGAAAAACGCATTGCTTTTTGTTTCTCGAAAGTTCGATTTTGACGACGGGATTGACTCGATTTCTTTCGACTCCTCCACCGTCCATTCTTTTTGTTAACATAAGAAGAAAAGTGCAAAGAAGCTTTTGTAGCGATACGCTGAGTAGAAAGGAGTCGCAGAATTCTCCATTGATAGATAGAACATGCTGTTTTTCCACGGATCCGTCGCGATCTGACAAACCCTACCAGTGATATGGGTATGGACGAAGCTCTTGCTTCATAAAATGGGTCAAAAAAGGGAACGAGTCGCCGAGGACTCTAGCGTTGCGTTAGCAACCCCAATCCAATAAAAAACATAGATAGAATTGGAATAAAAAAAAGATAGAGAGAGAAGAAAGCGAAGATAGAGAAGGATTGGGGTAGAATCTATTTGGATCTTTACCCTGAGTCTACAAATCCTAAGAATTGTCGCTCTCTTTTTTCTCTTTCGCTTAACTTTTTGTCTCTTTCACGTAGCTTTCTGTCAGCTTCTTCAATCGCTTGATCTTCATTTTCGAAGTTCTTATTCTTGCGATTTTTCAACATCAAGTACCACCAAGGGAGCTTGCGGCGTAGTATGTGTACTATTCGTAGAAAGAGATAAGCTGCCGTCGGCGCGTCAGGGCCACCCAAGAGGTCTCGTCTTCTAATGATCAACCGCTCGGACTCCGTTTGCCAAATTTCGGCCAGAGTCGGTGATTCGGCATCGAGTGCCCCCCTACCCCTTATGAGCTCGTACTGTTTACGTACAAACCCGTCGAGTGTTTTTGGTTGCTCCGAGACCTTTGGGGGCGGGGTGGGCGTGATTTCGTTCGCCCGGAACCGAGAGAACCACCTTTTTTGTTTTATTTCCTCGACCTCGAGCCTCTCGTTGCTTAGCTCGCAAGTTGATGTCAGGTTGTGACCAATTTGATGCCGAAAAGAGTCATCAAACTCGGCTACCCCAAAACCAAGATAGAAGCAACAACACACGACACGAGCAAGAGATAGGGGAAAATCGACTTAGGCTTACCGTCGCTATCACCCAGGAATACGGAGATCCGCACTAAAATAATAAGATCTACAAGGAGTAAAAGACCCCAACGAACGGAAGGATGCTTGATCCAAAGCGGGAAATTCTCCGCTATTTTTTGTAACGCAACAGCCACGTGGATCACAACCCCTTTGACGAAAAGGTCAAAGGCGCGATAAATCGCCGTACTTGCTAGAAGTAGGCCATAAGATATGGATCTCGAATAGGTGTAACCCACCCACACGATGATCCACCAAAGAGCCTTGCACAGGGAGACCATCACCATAAACAAAAAGTCCTGAATGACTTCGGTGTAATCTTTACCGAAGCCGTAAGGACGAAATTCATTTACTCCACGTGCCTCTCGCTCAAAAAAAGCGATGAGCGTGGAAATAAAGGGGTTGTATTTGTTCCAAACAAGATTTCTTAGATGGTGAGACAAGGTCTTGCTGAGAATCTTTTTTATAACGCGGTCGAAGGACCATAAAATTAGCACCGGGATTCTCCATTTAACGACGAGTAGCATAATAAACCAGGCCATCCCTAACGTGACATTGTAGAATGTGGTTGGTGTAATTTGATTCTCATCAAATTTATTTTCAAGTAAATAAATCCAACCTTGGATATAGTGGATTCAATACTCGCGTTCTTTAATACATTACCAGCAGACAGTTATGGATTCTTTTGTGATTGAGATGGATGGATCCAGGGATCTATGTGTCTATATAGATTAGATCCTGTTCATGGATTAACGAAAATGGGTAAAAGCTCGATTGGCCTCGGCCATCTTATGCGTTTCGCGTATCGCTCCGCCCTTCCCCTCAAAAAGGGGAAGTCCCTTGCTTAAGAAGGAGTTCTTCCAAGACTCCCGCCTTCTTTGAAATATCATGAACAGTTCCTGTGGGTTGAGCGCCTTGTTGAAGAAAAGAGAGAATAGTAGGAACATTTAAATGGGTTTGATTGTTTATCGGATCATAAAAACCCACCTTTTGAAGAGCCCTTCCCTCTCTTCGGGCTCGCACATCAATTGCAACGATTCGATAAAAGGCGCGTTGCTTCCGCCCGCATCGTTTCAAACGAAGTTTTACCATAACATTCCTCTAGTTAGGGGCCGCTTTGGAATTGATTCCATTAGGGAATCATGGATAATCATTGGTTTGCTTAAGTTCATACTCTAGTAAACGTAAACATAGTCATTTATCCATTTTGACTTCTATTGGAATCGCATTCTATCGGGTAAATAGAGAAATTCACAGCGTTCAGTTAGAATTCGAATTTGCAATTCTTATCTTATTACTAATTGTTAGTAAGAACATATGGAAGACCTACAATTTCTGAATTCGGTTAATAAGATGTATAATAAGAAGAATTCTCTTTTTTATAATTTATTGGAATAGGAATCCAAAACTTTTTGATTTTAGAATTCATCATATTAAAGAAAGGAATGGATATCATTTTGTATATATACATTTCCAATTTTAGAGTCCTATAGAAAGAAATCGATAAATAAGAAATAGAGTCCTCCAAGAGTCTACTTTCTCTTTTAGAAAAAAAAGAGGATTCTCTCACAATTTCTTTATTCTCTATTCATTCTATATATCTCTATTAATAGCAATCATTAATACTCGAATCTATAGATCTAGACACCCCTTGTCGGGGCGGGAGGACTCGAACGCGCGGTATCGGGACCAAAGAGAGCCCCTCACTTTACCACCCGACCGCGCCCTCGAGCGTATGGTCGCGCCTCTCGACACCAATACAGAAGAGGGAGAAAGTTGCCAATACAAACATCTCCCCTTTTTTGGAGCCTGGGACGAAAGGATTCGAACCTTCGCGTATCGGGATCAAAACCCGAAGCCTTAACCGCTTGGCTACGCCCCATACGAGGAGGGTGCGGACGGGCAAGACCCTATCGGCCCCAAGAACACGTGGGGTCCGACCAGCGCGCTCTTGGAATTGGGAGCGGGCCTTGTGATCCCCCGGAGTCTATGTCGGTGTTTTTTCTCGCTTCTCTCCCCCCGCCTCACACGTCTCCAGTACTACAATCACCAGAATCAAGAAAAAAGGGAGTACTCTCCCACCGCTCTCCCCAAAAGAACCAAAACAACGAACAAAATCGCAGCCCCCACCACCTAAAAAGGGTCCATTAGTTCTGTTACAATATAACACGGCCAATGGGTGTTTGTCAACTCACTTTGACAACACTCGCACAAATTTCGAGATCGATCGAATGGATTTTTCGTACAATTTCACTGACTTTATTGATCATTACATAGAATTCAATTAAGATATTCTATGAAAATACGAGTTCTTCCATTCTCAAAAGAGAATAGAAGGCTTTTTTTTTGATACGTTCAAAAAAGCATTTTTTTTTTCTACCTTCTTTTCTTCTATCTTCTATTAATACCATCTTAATCACTCAATCAAAAAAGAATTATCCCCAAGAACAAAGAAGGGTTTGTTATGATGAATATCTTTAGTTTAATCTGTATCTATCTTAAGTATGCCCTTTCTTCGAGTCCCTTTTTCTTCGGCAAATTGCCCGAAGCCTACGCTTTTTTGAATCCAATCGTAGATTTTATGCCAGTGATACCTCTTTTCTTCTTTCTCTTAGCCTTTGTTTGGCAAGCTGCAGTAAGTTTTCGATGAGCTCTTTCCTTTAATAACTTGAATAGGGTCCTAGAAAAATGCATTCTTTTTTCGAGAAAAAAATGCGAACAATTAAGAAATCATAAATAAGAGGGATTGGCTCAGTCTTCGACTATGAATAAAACCTCCACTCCAGGATTCCTTGGATAGCTATCCGAACTCCGGATGACCCCATATTCCCCATAGTCTCCATTCTGTATTTTTCATTGAACGACCCCATTCAAGTTTCCCAATCAATAGAGAGACTGGACCCTTATTCGATTCCAAATGCAATTTCTCCCTTTTTTCTATTTCTAAAAACGACTGGATGTCTTGGTATCAAAGTATCCAAATAGGCTACCTAGTATAAAAACGGAGAATCTATTCTCTTTTTACCAAAAAAAGCTCCTAGGGATTCTATAATGCTTACTCTCAAACTCTTTGTTTATACGGTAGTGATTTTTTTTGTTTCTCTGTTCATATTTGGATTTCTCTCTAATGATCCGGGTCGCAATCCTGGGCGTGAGGAATAAAAAGTGGGTTTTTCCCCTTCCTCGCTTCATTTTGAAACGTTCTTAGGATTTTGTCGCTTCCACTGCTTTCACTATTAAACGGTTCATTCCAATTCGAAAAGAAAAGAACAAGACATCAACGGAAAGAGAGGGATTCGAACCCTCGGTACGAGAAAGTCGTACAGCGGATTAGCAATCCGACGCTTTCGTCCACTCAGCCATCTTTCCTAGTTCTAAAGGAAAAGAAAAACAGTAGCATTTCAAATGACTACGTTAAATTATACGAGAGGGCGGCCTTGCAAAAAAACTTTCTATTGAAATCAAACTTATTCAAGTTTGATTTCAAAACTTTCGATCGAAAAAAGGCAGGTTGAGGTTTCCCAGCTGGGGACTCTGAGAAAAGATCTCCTTGCGGGGTTCGATTCCCGCGATCCGCCCAGAGGAAAGCAGTGGAATGGGAATCTTGGCATGGATAAAGAAAAGCGTGCGAGTTCTTCTTTATTCCAGAAGTGGGCCCCCTCCCGCCCCCTTTTTGTTTTCTTTATTGGGTTGGGGCGGGGGTTTCTTGCATTTTCAGGTGTCTCGCAGTCCGAAACGCAAGAACTCTTGGTCGGGGTCATTTGATTTTTGTTTTGGGTCGTGAACGACTCGGTTCAAGAGATGAGAGAATTCAGGATAGCCACAAGAAAGACCAATCCAATCCATAATGAGGTGCCAGAAAATACAACATTTTTCTTACTGGACCAACCTTCCGGAGAAGCGAATACAAGGGGTACACCAATAAGTAAGATTACTGAAGTAGCAATTAATGCAAAAATAGCGAATTGGAAAGCAATAGTCATCTTTTGAATCCTCCGGGTTACCAATCAATATACCATTTGATCCCTCTCCTCTAGCAGCCCCAAACCCTAATTGTCCTAAAATGGGGAATATCCATCATATAGGGATTTGACCATGAACCCATGGATTCTATATGACTTATTTCCACCCCTTCTTGAGACTGCTTTCTTTTTTGATTTGTCGGACTGGAGACTTTTTTTTTACGTCAAAGGGGGGCCTGAGGGGTCCTGGATCTCTCTCGCTATGGGGATATCTTGCCATATGGAGGAAAGGGTCTCATAGATGCGTGCCCAAGACCGAGAGTGTCGGGATCCCCTGTTCTATTCGGTGTAATAAAAAGAAAATACAAAGGATCCTTCGGAGAGATGGCTGAGTGGTTGATAGCCCCGGTCTTGAAAACCGGTCTAGTTCATACCAACGAACTAGCGAGGGTTCGAATCCCTCTCTCTCCTTTTGTTGGGTACATGGATTTGTCTCTTTCTTCGTTTTGCCCATTTTCCTAGTCTCGAAATGGGTTGGCTACTCGGCTAGGTATGAGAGCCGAGCCAGAAAAGAGCCTATTCGAGGGAGATGCGTTGAAAAGAAAGGACAAAGGAATCCTTTTGAAGTATGAGCAAATCGTCTGGCAATATGGATGTTGAGAGCAAGTGGATTCGTCCTTGCTCTATTCCTTCTCTCAGTTAAGAGGGGTCATCGAAAGGACAGGCTCAAAATCACGATCAATTCCTTTTTCAAATCCTGCCGCAGCTGCACGAGCTCTTCCCGCGTGCCATAAATGACCTACAAATAGGAAGAACCCTAGAACAAAATGAGAGGTAGCTAACCAACTTCTCGGAGAGACATAATTGACTGCATTGATCTCGGTAGCTACACCACCTACAGAATTTAAAGAACCTAAGGGAGCGTGCGTCATATATTCCGCCGAACGCCGTTCTTGCCAAGGTTGGATGTCTTTTTTCAGCCTACTCAAGTCCAACCCGTTGGGACCCCTTAGAGGCTCTAACCAGGGAGCCCGCAGATCCCAAAAGCGCATAGTTTCTCCTCCAAAAATAACTTCTCCGGTCGGGGAACGCATTAGGTACTTCCCTAAACCGGTGGGTCCTTGAGCGGATCCCACGTTAGCTCCAAGGCGTTGGTCTCTAACTAGAAAAGTAAATGCTTGGGCTTGCGAAGCTTCTGGTCCAGTGGGTCCATAGAACTCACTCGGATAAGCCGTATTGTTAAACCAGACAAAGCAACAAGCGATGAAACCAAAAAGAGATAAAGCAGCTAAACTATAAGACAGGTAAGCCTCGCCAGACCATACAAGCGCACGACGAGCCCACGCAAAGGGTTTGGTTAAGATATGCCAGATTCCCCCAAGGATACAAATGGAACCCAACCATACGTGCCCTCCAATTATATCTTCGAAATCGTCTACACTAACAATCCAACCCTCCCCCCCAAAAGGAGACTTTAGTAAATAAGCAAATAGAACCGTTGGGCTAAGGGTCAAGTTAGTGATCTTTCTGACATCCCCCCCCCCTGGGGCCCAGGTATCATAGACACCCCCAAAATAAAGAGCCTTAAATACTAGAAGAAAGGCGCCTATACCTAACAAGATTAAGTGAATACCCAAAATGGTGGTCATTTTGTTTCTATCTTTCCACACATAACCAAAAAACGGAAAAGATTCTTCAAGAGTCTCGGGTCCAAGGAGTGCATGATAAATACCGCCAAAACCCAATACTGCGGAGGAAATCAAATGAAGGACTCCAGATACAAAGTATGGAAAGGTGTCTATAACTTCACCGCCGGGGCCTACCCCCCAACCGAGAGTCGCTAAGTGGGGAAGTAAAATGAAGCCTTGCTCATACATAGGCTTCTCTGGGACGAAATGAGCCACTTCAAATAGGTTCATTGCTCCGGCCCAGAAGACAATTAAGCCCGCATGGGCTACATGCGCCCCTAAGAGTTTGCCGGATAAATTAATAAGTCGGGCGTTTCCGGCCCACCAAGCGAAACCGGTCGTTTCTTGATCACGACCAGCTAGCGCTAAAGTTCCATTAAAGAGCGTTTCCACGGGGCAGAACCTCCTCAGGGAATATAAGGTTTTCATGAGGCTGGTCTTGAGCCGCCATCCAAGCACGAATACCTTCGTTTAAGAGAATATTTTTGGTGTAAAAAGTCTCAAATTCCGGATCTTCCGCCGCACGGATTTCTTGGGAAACAAAATCATAGGCGCGTAGGTTCAGAGCCAAACCGACGACTCCAAGAGCACTCATCCATAAACCAGTTACTGGTACAAATAACATAAAGAAATGTAACCAGCGTTTGTTGGAAAAAGCAACCCCAAAAATTTGGGACCAAAAGCGGTTAGCGGTGACCATTGAATAAGTTTCTTCGGCTTGCGTGGGATTAAAAGCACGGAATGTATTTGCACCATCGCCGTCTTCAAATAAAGTATTTTCTACGGTAGCGCCGTGAATCGCACATAGTAAAGCAGCCCCCAATACGCCAGCAACTCCCATCATATGAAATGGGTTCAATGTCCAATTATGAAATCCTTGGAAAAAGAGTATGAATCGAAATATAGCCGCAACACCAAAACTCGGTGCAAAGAACCAACCAGACTGGCCCAGTGGATAAATCAGAAATACCGAAACAAAAACCGCAATTGGACCAGAGAATGCGATTGCATTGTAAGGTCGCAATTGAACGGATCGAGCGAGTTCAAATTGACGTAACATAAAACCTATTAGTCCGAAAGCGCCGTGGAGAGCAACAAAAGTCCACAGACCGCCTAATTGGCACCAACGCGTCAAATCTCCCTGTGCTTCGGGACCCCATAGTAATAACAACGAGTGTGCTAAACTATTCGCAGGAGTAGAAACGGCGGCGGTTAAGAAATTGCAACCTTCTAAATAGGAGCTGGCCAATCCATGGGTATACCATGAAGTTACAAAGGTTGTCCCTGTGAACCAACCTCCTAAAGCAAAATAGGCGCAAGGAAATAGTAATAGGCCAGACCAACCGACAAAAACGAAACGGTCCCTTCGCAACCAGTCATCCATAATATCAAATAAATCGTTTTCGTCTTTGGTAAATTTACCAAGGGCAATAGTCATAGAGATTCTCCTATTCAAAAACTACTTCAACCATTTCCGAGCACCCTCGTGCCATTTTTGGAGCCTTCTTCAACCCCTTCCTTTCTGTATGATTTGATTTCTCGTACACTCCCCCTTCTAATCGAATTCGAATGGGTTTCGAAAAAAAAGCTTTATGGGTCCATAACCAAAAGTGGGGAAATCCATGAACTGCATTTAGTTAGGTTCTTCCTTGCTAACAAGAAGCATTTGAGTTTGAACCTGAACCGCGTATTGTCTTATAACTCATCAAGGCTATCGGCCTCTCCTTTTTTCAGCGATGTTCAAAGAAAGGAAGAAGTGATTCCTTTTCTTGTTACCATTTTCGTCCCAACCCTGCTCGGCTTATTCCCTCAACAAATCTTTTGAACCCCTTTCTTGAACCTTGCTCGTGAGATTAAGAAAAAAGAAGACTTTATGGATTCATTTCTATGTCTATTAATTGAATCGAGTATCCTCTCTTTTTTCTTACCTTCCTTAGAATGGACTTTTTCATTTTCTTTGATTCTCTTTCCCCTTTCCAAGAACGAGACTTCCAATTGTTTTCTATTAAGCCTTTTTATGACAGAAACAGAAAAAAGAGCATTTCCTCTTGCATCTTCTTATTATTTTCGATTGTTATTGGATTGCATTTAAGAAGCAAAAACGGAAAAACTCGAACTCGAAAGTCTCTTTCTCGCACTCATTCTCCACTCCCTTCCCCGTAATAAAAGGAACCCTCACGTCATTATCGACAGATTTCGTAGATGAAGCTATGCTCCGATCTATTTCAAATGGGCGATATTGATAGAAATCCAAGTCTCTATTGGATTCTGGAATCCAAGAAAGTTATGGAATTGACAAGGGCCCTTCGGCTCTGACTTCGAATAAGCAGAAGAAGCCTTTCTCTATGAAAGAGGGGGAGGGGAATCTCCCATTTCTTTATTTCGTGGACCCTCTAGGCTAGGCTAAGAAGAGGATTGAATCGGAAATAGCGACAAATGCGTTCGGCGTCGAAAGAAATATGAAATGCAAAAGGGCGCTCTTAGGATTTCATATTTTTTTCGACGGACCTTTAATAGCGAATATCAGATTAGGGGGTATAGTTATGATTCCATGGGTTAGGTCCATTTATCTTTCGAATGGGTTTGATTGGAATAATCGAAAACGACCCTTTTTGGCAAAAAATGGGAATGTTGCGGAGACGGGATTTGAACCCGTGACCTCAAGGTTATGAGCCTTGCGAGCTACCAAGCTGCTCTACTCCGCGTTGCGGGGACGGGATTTGAACCCGTGACCTCAAGGTTATGAGCCTTGCGAGCTACCAAGCTGCTCTACCCCGCCATGAATCGAAGAAGGAGGATCGAAGAGACAGACAAAAAGAAGGATGGAATGCGCCCCTCTCCGCTATCTGTAGAAATAGTATAGCCCATTTCTACAGAATGGTGCAAGGGGCCTCCTCGGATCACGAATCCTTGAAATGGATCGAAACTGAAAGGGACTTTTTTTTCTTTAATCTTTACCAACTCGATCTTGTTGCCCCCGGTAACAAACATGCATGAACCATTTCCCGAAGGATGTGTCTGGACAGTCCAAAGTCTCGATAGTTAGCTCTCGGTCTTCCGGTTGCAAAACAACGTCGGCGAAGGCGGGTCGGTGCACTATTGCGCGGTGAGGCTTGTAACTTTCCATGAATTTTCCATTTATCACTCAACGACAGAACTTCGCATATTTCTTTTTTTAAGGATCGACGAATCAAATGATATTTTTGTTCCAATTTTTGTCTCTTCTTCTCCCTCTGAATCAACCCTTTCTTTGCCACAACGGTTCAGTTCCCTATCAGTATCACTCTTAGAAGTCGGATCCTAGATGTAGAAATAGAAGAAGGCCTCCCTCCTTCTCCCTCAAAGGAAATGCAATTCGCGGGGATACAAGATAAGGCAAATTTAACCGAATTTGCCCGATGTGGAGGCAATCAAGAAAGCTGCATAAGTGAATATATAACCTACGGAAAAATGGGCTAATCCAACCAATCTTGCTTGCAC